AGACATATTAGGGCTATACGGATTCGAACCGTAGACCTTCTCGGTAAAACAGATCAAACGGATTATTATCGAAATGATTCGAACTGTTTCAAAGACCCAACATGCATTTTTTTGCATTGGGCTCTTTCATAAACTGATTTCAAAATAAGTTAGTCCACCATAGTTTTTCTTTACGGAAAGATAATGAGATGGCTCCCTGTGCTCTGATTGATTATTTGTATTATGATCTATCTAGGAGCAATACCAAAGTGTTTCAAAGGAGGATTACCTTGACTTAGGTCTGCCTCCGGCCTAAATGAAATCAACCTAAGTGAAATGGAGTCTCTATCGTTCCACTGCAAGAGTTAACTATGAGACTTCATACACCTTAAAGTTCATAGAACGAGAAGAAATTTTTTTGAGGCCCTTATCCTCATCACGCCTAGCATTTAGTGGGCTGGATATTTACCTTATCAACTAGCAAATCCATAAGGGTTCTATTTGATTAGGCACCTGAATTGGCACCTGAATCTAACTGAACCGACTGTTTTGTCAGGCTACTGTTCTCCTATTCTCTCGAATCTATGAAGTAAGACATTGATTTTGCAATAAGATCAATTATGTTCATTGCATAATAAGCTCCTTTGAAAAGCATTGGCGCACGTGTAAACGAGTTGCTCTACCGAACTGAGCTATAGCCCTTATCAGAGATATCTTAACATATAGATAATTTCTTGTCAAGATGAATATTCTCTAATGCCAGAGGATATCCTTTTTATCTGTATCTGTTTAGTATATAACAGACCAATAACGAAGCGGTATTGCTTAGAAAAGTGATTCAATATATAATCGATCGAAGTAATGAGTCTTCCTTTGTGGTGATAAATTGCCTACTTAACTCAGTGGTTAGAGTATTGCTTTCATACGGCGGGAGTCATTGGTTCAAATCCAATAGTAGGTAAGTAGGTAGAAAAATTACTAGATAGCATTGGACTTACTTCGCTTCGCTATCTAATAACTTTTTCTACCCCTCTTCCCTTTTTCTTTGTATCAACTATAAATCCTTGGATTGTTTTCAATTGGAGGGGGGAATCCAATTGACAGCCTCGATTCGTATCCTAGCTCGTCTGAGAGCTAGCTTTGCTTCAACTAATTCTTTCGTACCCTCAGCTTTACTCAAGTTAGCTTCAGCTATTTCAAGTGCCTGTTGAGCTTCTTTCGGATCAATATCACTACCCAGTTCCGCATCATTTCCTAAAATGATGATCTCATTATTAACTATTCTCGCAAAACCGCTCCACAGAACCGCCGTTAACCATTGGTCGTTGAGGAGGCGTATTCTCAAAGGACCCATATCTACTGCTGTGTTAATGGGGGCATGGTTTGGTAATACGCCAATTTGGCCACTATTAGTGGATAAAATGATTTCTTTCACTTCACAATCCCAAATAATTCGCTTAGGAGTCAGTACATAAAGATTTAATTTCATTTCTTCGATTTGTTCTCCTCTTCTAAGGTTATAGCTTTCGTGCTAGCTTCATCGATGTTACCCACCAAATAAAAAGCTTGTTCGGGTAGGCCATCTAATTCTCCGGAAAGGATTAGTTGAAATCCTCTAATAGTTTCTGCAAGACCAACATACTTTCCTGGAGAACCGGTAAAAACTTCTGCCACAAAGAACGGTTGTGATAAGAAACGCTCAATTTTTCTTGCTCTTGCTACAGTTAAACGATCCTCCTCCGATAATTCATCCAACCCAAGAATAGCGATAATGTCCTGAAGTTCTTTGTAACGTTGTAAAGTTTCCTTAACTCTTTGCGCAGTTTCATAATGTTCGTTGCCAACGATCCGAGGCTGTAACATAGTTGAGGTTGAATCTAAAGGATCTACTGCTGGATAAATACCCTTGGAAGCTAATCCTCTGGAAAGTACGGTAGTAGCATCCAAATGTGCAAATGTTGTCGCAGGAGCAGGGTCGGTCAAATCGTCCGCGGGTACATAAACTGCTTGAATCGAAGTTATAGATCCCTTTTTAGTAGAAGCAATTCTTTCTTGCAAAGAACCCATTTCTGTACTAAGAGTAGGTTGATAACCTACTGCAGAGGGCATTCTCCCTAATAAAGCGGATACCTCCGATCCTGCTTGAACAAAACGAAAGATATTATCGATGAATAAAAGCACGTCTTGCTTATTAACATCTCGGAAATATTCTGCCATAGTTAGGGCAGTTAAACCAACTCTCATACGAGCTCCTGGTGGTTCATTCATTTGGCCATAGACTAGAGCTACCTTTGATTCCTCAATATTTTTTTCATTAATTACTCCGGATTCCTTCATTTCCATATAAAGATCATTTCCTTCACGAGTCCGTTCCCCTACTCCACCAAATACGGATACGCCCCCATGAGCTTTAGCAATGTTATTGATTAATTCCATGATGAGTACTGTTTTACCTACTCCAGCCCCCCCAAATAGTCCTATTTTTCCTCCACGTCGATAAGGAGCTAAAAGATCGACGACCTTAATACCTGTTTCAAAGATGGATAATTTAGTATCTAACTCGATAAAGGCAGGCGCAGATCTATGAATAGGGAACGTCGCACTACTATCTACAGGACCCAAATTGTCAACAGGCTCCCCAAGAACGTTGAAAATTCGTCCGAGAGTAGCTCCACCGACCGGAACACTGAGAGGAGCTCCCGTATCAATCACTTCCATTCCTCTCATCAACCCGTCTGTAGCACTCATAGCTACAGCTCTAACTCGATTATTTCCTAATAATTGTTGTACCTCACAAGTCACATTAATTTGCTTATCGGCAGTGTCTTTACTCTGGACTACCAAAGCATTATAAATATAAGGTAACTTGCCCGGGGGAAAAGTGACATCCAGGACAGGTCCAATAATTTGATCGATACGACCTGTACTTTTTTCATCAATTGTGGAAACCCCGGGACGAGAAGTAGTAAGATTGGTACTCATAATTGTCACATAATAAAAAAAAAAAAGAATTTGTCGAAATTTTTCTTTTTTTCTTGTTGAATAATGCCAAATCAAATCCCAAAAAATATCAAAAAATCCAAAAGTAAAAAGGAAATGAATTAGTTAATTCAATAAGAGAAAAAAGGGGACCGGGACTTTATTTCGTTGCCCAAGCGAATCCCATTCAATCGTTTACTCATGGAATGAGTCCGTTGCAAAGTGAAATCAATCTTTTTTTCATATACATTTTGCCTTTTGTGGAACATCTGTGCCTACTCTACTTTCCTATCTAGGACTTCGATATACAAAATATATACTACTGTGAAGCATAGATTGCTGTCAACAGAGAATTTTCTTAGTATTTAGTTAGGTATTTGCATTCAAAATAAGAAAAGGGCCCATTAAGAACTTGTAAAATAAGGATTCGGGATTGATTTGGGTTGCGCTATATCTATCAAAGAGTATAGAATAATGAAGGATTTGGTAAATCAAATCCATGGTTTAATAATGAACCATGTTAACTTACCATAACAACAACTCAATTCCTATCGAATTCCTATACTGGAATTCCTATAGGATAGAAAATACACAGGGTGTACACATTATATATGAATGAAAAATATTCATTAACTTAAGTATGCCCTCAATTTTCTTTAATGAGTTGATATTATATTAATTGAATATCCTTTTTGTTTTACGAGATTTTTGCTAAAGTTGCATTGACGCCTAATTCACATCGAGTAGACCCTGTTATTGTGAGAATTCTTAATTCAAGAGTTGTAGGGAGGGACTTATGTCACCACAAACAGAAACTAAAGCAAGTGTTGGATTTCAAGCTGGTGTTAAAGATTATAAATTGACTTACTACACCCCGGAGTATGAAACCAAGGATACTGATATCTTGGCAGCATTCCGAGTAACTCCTCAACCCGGGGTTCCGCCGGAAGAAGCAGGGGCTGCAGTAGCTGCCGAATCTTCTACTGGTACATGGACAACTGTTTGGACTGATGGACTTACCAGTCTTGATCGTTACAAAGGACGATGCTATCACATCGAGCCTGTTGCTGGGGACGACAACCAATGGATCTGTTATGTAGCTTATCCATTAGACCTATTTGAAGAGGGTTCCGTTACTAACATGTTTACTTCCATTGTGGGTAACGTATTTGGTTTCAAAGCCCTACGTGCTCTACGTCTGGAGGATCTACGAATTCCCCCTGCTTATACAAAAACTTTCCAAGGCCCGCCTCATGGTATCCAAGTTGAAAGAGATAAGTTGAACAAGTATGGTCGTCCTTTATTGGGATGTACTATTAAACCAAAATTGGGATTATCCGCAAAAAATTACGGTAGAGCGTGTTATGAGTGTCTACGTGGTGGACTTGATTTTACCAAAGATGATGAAAACGTAAACTCACAACCATTTATGCGTTGGAGAGACCGTTTTGTCTTTTGTGCCGAAGCTATTTATAAAGCACAGGCCGAAACCGGTGAAATTAAGGGGCATTACTTGAATGCAACTGCAGGTACATGTGAAGAAATGATTAAGAGAGCTGTATTTGCGAGAGAATTAGGCGTTCCTATTGTAATGCATGACTACATAACTGGGGGATTCACCGCAAATACTAGTTTGGCTCATTATTGCCGCGACAATGGCCTACTTCTTCACATTCACCGTGCAATGCATGCAGTTATTGATAGACAGAAAAATCATGGTATGCATTTCCGTGTATTAGCTAAAGCATTGCGTATGTCTGGGGGAGATCATATCCACGCCGGTACAGTAGTAGGTAAGTTAGAAGGGGAACGCGAAATGACTTTAGGTTTTGTTGATTTATTGCGCGATGATTTTATTGAAAAAGATCGTGCTCGCGGTATCTTTTTCACTCAGGACTGGGTATCCATGCCAGGTGTTATACCAGTAGCTTCAGGTGGTATTCATGTTTGGCATATGCCAGCTCTGACTGAAATCTTTGGGGATGATTCTGTATTACAATTTGGTGGAGGAACTTTAGGACATCCTTGGGGAAATGCACCTGGTGCAGCAGCTAATCGAGTGGCTTTAGAAGCCTGTGTACAAGCTCGTAACGAAGGGCGCGATCTTGCTCGTGAAGGTAATGAAATTATCCGAGAAGCTTGCAAATGGAGTCCTGAACTAGCCGCGGCTTGTGAAGTATGGAAAGCGATCAAATTCGAGTTCGATCCGGTAGATACTATCGGATAACTAAATAAAACTAAATATAAAGAAGGTATAAATAAAAAAGAAACGAAATAAAAAGAGAAAAAAATAAGTTACGAAATGCAGTAATTCTTCTTTATTCGTCTAATTGATTGCAATTAAACTCGGCTCAATCTTTTTCGAAAAAGATTGAGCCGAATAAAAATGGATCATGATACGATCGTGAGACTTGACAAATCGAGATTAGTCTATTCTATATATCTAGAATATATAAAGGTATAATACAATAAAGAAATACAAATCAAATTCAAATATTATCATATGATAATGGAATCAAATACGCAGTATTTACAGAAAAAAGTCTTCGTTTATTGGGAAAGAATCAATATACTTTTAATGTCGAATCGGGATTCACTAAGACAGAAATCAAGCATTGGGTCGAACTCTTCTTTGGTGTTAAGGTAGTAGCTGTGAATAGCCATCGACTACCTGGAAAGGGTAGAAGAATAGGACCTATTCTGGGACATACAATGCATTACAGACGTATGATCATTACCCTTCAACCGGGTTATTCTATTCCACTTCTAGATAGAGAAAAAAACTAAAGGAGAATGAATGAAAAAAGACATAGTTTTGAAGTTAGACCCTTTTATTTTATAAGACTCTCTTGCAAAAAAGAGGACGTTTGAAACTTTTAACAGTCGTAATCGTGAGTCAACAAGTGACTCGAACTGTGTGTAAGAAAAGAAGCATTTTTTTTTTTTCAAAATGCTATAACTAGATAAGGAAGTTTTCTATAACCTTGATAAAAAGGTAGTTTTAGTTTATGACTCCGATCAAGAGCGATAAATCTTTGATTTGGGATTGGACATAGAACCTGGATCCATCGTAGAGACATTCAAAAGGATCTTGATGGGAACAATTATACTTTCGTGGAAATCCAGCGCTATAAACTTCAATGCGGTAGATGTTTTGTTCCGAATTTTTCAGGACCAAACCTCCGACCCCACAATACAATGAATTTTTTATTTATGAATAAAAAAAAACAAATAAAAAAGCATTAGGAATCGCAATGCTACTTACTTTACTATACGCGTCGGAGTATTCGGAATAATATTATTCTATCAACCCATTCTTGCACGGGGTCTTACTAACACTAACAGGACAACTTCGCTGCACGGGACGGGTCTTCCTCGAAAAGCTAACTCCACCCGGCATTTTTATACCCTTTTTGGGTGGTATAGCGCCTTAAAAAGTTTAAGAGGGTAGTATGGGACCCGTATTAGGTAAGAGAATTTGCCCTTTGATTTTGATTGAATATACTATATTCTATATTTTCCGCCTTTACCACGTATTATTGTATGCGCTTCTAGAGGAGTATGTATGCAGGAAGTAAATTCTAGCCGATTTCTTTTGAATCGAATTTTAAATTCGATTAGAAGGATAGAAAGGCCATGAGGATGGGAAAAGAAAAATCAAATCTTTTTAATTAGTTCTCCTCTTTTTTTTACAAAAGATTTTTTATAGAATACTTTAGTATTCTATAAAAAATCTTTATTTTGCAAACTAAAAAATACAATAGTCAATATTCCTTATAATAGATATACTTAATTATATCATAAGAATCTTAAGATATTTTTCGAATAGATAGAAATAGTAAATTTGAATTGAGACACCTATTCTATGACGGATTTAAACTTACCTTCTATTTTCGTGCCTTTAGTAGGCTTAGTATTTCCGGCAATTGCAATGACTTCTTTATTTCTTTATGTGCAGAAAAATAAGATTGTCTAGTATTTTTAGTGTAAGTAATATAATATGGTAGGGTATGTGGCTCTTTCTACACACAAATGAAAAACAGCTATGAATGCGGATAAAAACGGCTATGGGATGGATGCGGATATAGGCTACGAGCATAAATGCATGAATATGCGGAGCCGGGTATAGCGAGTTTTATTTTAATTGAATCAACAAATATTTTTTGAATAGAAAGTCAATGTATCTAACCTATTATTTCACAGGAGTACTAATTGCTGAAGACGATTTCAGAATCAAAAAAAGTAAAGTCAAAATTATTTAGCTTATTCTCTCAATTTCAATCGACCACTACTGGATTTAGTATATCTAATATGAATTGGCGATCAGAACATGTATGGGTAGAACTTCTAAAAGGTTCTCGAAAAAGGGGTAATTTTTTCTGGGCCTGTATTCTTTTTCTAGGTTCACTAGGATTCTTATCGGTTGGGGCTTCCAGTTATCTTGGTAAGAATATTATATCTATACTTCCATCTCAACAAATTCTTTTTTTTCCACAGGGGATCGTGATGTCTTTCTACGGAATTGCAGGTCTATTCATTAGCTCCTACTTGTGGTGTACTATTTTGTGGAATGTAGGTAGTGGTTATGACCGATTCGATAGAAAAGAGGGAATAGTGTGCATTTTTCGTTGGGGATTCCCTGGAATAAAACGTCGCGTCTTCCTTCAATTCCTTATGCGGGATATCCAATCAATTAGAATTCAGGTTAAAGAGGGTCTTTATCCTCGTCGTATCCTTTATATGGAAATCCGGGGCCAGGGGGTCATTCCCTTGACTCGTACTGATGAGAAGTTTTTTACTCCACGAGAAATTGAACAAAAAGCTGCCGAATTGGCCTATTTCTTGCGCGTACCAATTGAAGTATTTTGAGTACCAATTGTATTTTTTTTTGAACTTAATTGAATGAAGAAGAATTGGAAGAAGAGAAGCTTTCTCAACATGGGGAGGAAGTCCCTTCGAAATTGGATTTGTTATTGTAAGGGTATTTTTGAGTATTTATCTAAAAGGTCTTTTTTTTATTCTATTTCACTATTCCACTCCATCTAGATCTAAGAAAGAACCCAATGCAATGAAATTCCACTAATATATAAAAAAAAGAAGAATAGATACAGGGTATCAAACCTTGCTATAGAATTTTTGCTTCAAAGAAAAAGAAATATCATATAGAGTCAGGGAATGAAATAGAGTCAGCGAATGAAGCGGGTTCATTAACAACTCAATTTACAGATCAAAAATGAAAAAAAAGAAAGGATTGCCTTCTTTACTATATCTTGTATTTATCGTACTTTTGCCCTGGGGGGTCTCTTTCTCATTTAACAAATGCTTGGAACTTTGGATTAAGAATTGGTGGAATACCAGGCAATCTGAAACTCTCTTAACTGATATTCAAGAGAAAAGGATTCTAGAAAGATTCATAGAATTAGAAGAACTTTCTCTCTTGGACGAGATGATAAAAGAGAAACTAAAGACACATGTACAAAAACCTCCTATAGGAATACACAAGGAAATAATACAATTGGTCAAAATGGATAATGAGGATCATCTCCATATCATTTTGCATTTCTCGACAAATATAATCTGTTTGGCTATTCTAAGTGGTTCTTTTTTTCTGAGTAAAGAGGAACTTGTCATTTTTAATTCTTGGGTTCAGGAATTCTTCTATAACTTAAATGACTCAATAAAAGCTTTTTTTATTCTTTTAGTTACTGATTTTTTTGTTGGATTTCACTCCACCCGCGGTTGGGAACTAGTAATTCGTTGGGTCTACAACGATCTTGGATGGGCTCCTAATGAGCTAATTTTCACTATTTTTGTTTGTAGTTTTCCAGTAATTCTAGATACATGTTTGAAATTTTGGGTCTTTTTTTGTTTAAACCGCCTATCTCCTTCGCTTGTAGTCATTTATCATTCAATTAGTGAAGCATAAATTCATTCGATTTCCTGATATTAATCAAATTAGCATCTTTCTTTAGAAAGAAAGCCCTTTTCCATTTTAGCAAAATTCTTTCTATTTCTACCTGCTTAAGGTATTCATCATTCCAGTACAACTGTTGCAGTAGAATGGAATGACAACAGACTCGTGTATAGGGAACTAAATTAACTTAGCTACCTATCTAATTTATTGTAGAAATTCAGGGATCCGCGATTGGACATGGAAAATAGAAATACTTTTTCTTGGGTAAAGGAACAGATGACTCGATCGATTTCTGTATCGATCATGATATACGTAATAACTCGGACATCCATTTCAAATGCATATCCCATTTTTGCGCAGCAGGGTTATGAAAACCCACGAGAAGCAACTGGACGAATTGTATGTGCCAATTGCCATTTAGCTAGCAAGCCCGTGGATATTGAAGTTCCCCAAGCTGTGCTTCCCGATACTGTATTTGAAGCAGTTCTTCGAATTCCTTATGATATGCAATTGAAACAAGTTCTTGCTAATGGAAAAAAGGGAGGGTTGAATGTGGGTGCTGTTCTTATTTTGCCTGAGGGATTCGAATTAGCACCACCCGACCGTATTTCCCCTGAATTGAAAGAAAAGATAGGAAATCTATCTTTTCAGAGTTATCGTCCCGATAAAAAAAATATTCTTGTGATAGGCCCTGTTCCCGGTAAGAAATATAGTGAAATTGTCTTTCCCATTCTTTCCCCGGATCCTGCTACGAAGAAAGATGCTCATTTCTTAAAATATCCCATATATGTAGGGGGAAACCGAGGAAGAGGACAGATCTATCCTGATGGTAGCAAGAGTAACAATACGGTCTATAATGCTACGTCAACAGGTATAGTAAGAAAAATACTACGTAAAGAAAAAGGTGGGTATGAAATATCCATAGTTGATGCATCGGATGGACGCCAAGTGATTGATACTATACCCCCGGGGCCAGAACTTCTTGTTTCAGAGGGGGAATCCATCAAGCTTGATCAACCATTAACAAGCAATCCTAATGTGGGAGGTTTTGGTCAGGGGGATGCAGAAATAGTGCTTCAGGATCCATTACGCGTCCAAGGCCTTTTGTTCTTCTTCGCATCTGTTATT